TTCCCAGGGAATTCATTAGAGGAATATTTCCAATAAATACGGTTTGTTCTTGCATATCTCTACCGGTTTTCCAAATTAATCCCGCGGATACATATAATTCAGAAGAGTATGTGAGTGATTCATACACAGCATCTCTTTCTTTTATCAAGGGCTCTGCCAATTGATATGTTGCCACAAATAATTGAAATTCAATTTCTTGGTCTGTATCTTCAATTTTTGGAAACTTATGAAGTTCTTCCATCAAGCCTTGATCAATGAACCTACAAAATCCGTCAAATTGTATCTGACTAAACCCTGGTATTGTATACATTCCCTCATTTCCATCCCGGAACATCTTAAGTTTTCCGTTTATCGAAAAAATCCAACTATTGGCTCACTCTTCGTTGAACCATATAGATTGATCTAGCAACGATGGAATGTATATTTTGCTCATTTGAACAACATGAAATTTTATCCAACCCCATATACATATATATATGTACTAAATACGTATGAACGGAGGAATAAAAAAAAATGTGACTCAAATTCGAATTTGCGACAGATACAAATGGAAATGAATTGATAAAACATTCCGGGAAACAAAATTCTGCCACTTAGACTTATGGAGTCTTGTATAGAATATCAAAATAGATCCAATTTCTACCTTATGATATTACGATCAGATTGGGTACCATAAATGGATTCGGAATTGAATCTGTTCTCTATGAGTGAGATAAAGACAGAATAATCAGGAACCGTCTAGAGTTGACTTTGATTTTAGCACTTAATTTATTTCATCGATTCCGTTGTTCAAAAAATGATTCGCAGAGAGAAAAGATATTTCTACCCATTTGTTAATTAGTAGAATACGATTGAAGTGCGTAAGAGAAGTCATATTTATTAAGTACATGCAGATATAACTATCTAGCTATCCGTATATCCCATCTTTTATCGAAGTTCCCTTGAGGCAACATAGGTCGTGCTATATCCAAATTTCGATTTTATATTCAATATATTCAATGAAAAATGCAAGCACGACGATTTCCTAATAGGAATATGTAGATAAGATACCTGACTAGGTATCCGTGTAATAATTTCTGTTCTGGGGTTTACATATACACATAATTGTTGTTATAATTGAAATTGAAAATTATGGAAAAGAATTGAGACTGATTAGTCGTATATCAATTTGATCTCCTTATGTCATTAAGGAAACCAAATTGGAGATCAAAATCCAAGAACCATTCATGAATTCACAGTCATTAATGCTTCCAATTTGCTCTGAATTTTGGATTCTGTGACTGGAAATCCATTTTTCTCTTTCAATAGAAAAAGGGGGGAAAGCTTTTATTTAGGTGTTGTGTGTTTTGAAATACAATCAATCTAAGAGAACAACAGGATCCAATCAAAAAAAAGAAATGGTTCAGCAATTCCCCAGAATATTTCCATCTATATCTATTTTGTATCGTTTTGGCGGCATGGCCGAGTGGTAAGGCGGGGGACTGCAAATCCTTTCTCCCCAGTTCAAATCCGGGTGTCGCCTGATTAACAAAAGACTCGGAATTTCTTACCCTACTAAACTAATAGAACTCACAAAATTCTTGCCTGGCAGAAGCAGAGGTAAGGGGCGGGGACTGTCGATACCCAATTTTAAGAATCGGGGGGTTGACTTTCAATTATTTCTTCAAAAATCGGGGTGTGACCCAAACCTGTACCATACCAATATGAATTACCAATATAAATAAAGAAATACTCACTTAATTACGGATTCCTGATGCGTTCAGGCCATTGATTTGATTTATCAATCGAATCAAATCCATAGTAAGATTCAATTGTGAGATTCAGAACTACGAAAGTCAGGGACCGTAAATCCGTGTATCCAAAGGAAGGTTCCTAAGAGACTGTAAATCCTTGCTCCTAGGATCCAAGAAGGGGTTATAGGAAGGACTATAAATACTTCCTAATTACCTTACCCTACTAGTGTTTACTGACTGAGTCTTGAAGTAGATTGGGTAGGCTGGTGGGGAATCCAATTAGGAGTTGTGGAAAGAACTGAAGATACTTTGTATCCATACAAACTCATGAGAGTCTCTGAGTGCTCAAGTTTTCAATTAATATTGTATGGGTGATTGGCTTTTATAGAATAAAAGTGGAAAAAAGTGCTTTCGTTGGGGTAACCCCGCCAAGAATGTAATAGGGTGTCTTCCAATTGTTTCACATTTCACAGAAGTAGAGACAGTAAGGCTTAGATGGGAAATTAGGAGTATGTGATAGATAGTTATATATCTTGATGGTATATTTTTTTTTTTTCTGCTTTTTGTTTATGAAAGGCAACAATAGGTCTTACTATTCCTACATATTCCATTAGTCACATTCCCTTGAGACTTCCAAGGGGCAACTGTGTATCTTGCTTGTACTTAGTGCTTTCCGATTCCATCAGAAATCATATAGGGACTTGTTACGGGTGTATTCATTGGATTGGTTCATCAAAAACGTTAGGTCAAAATCCCATTTTGACTCT